AATACAGAGAATGGACCTGTCATCTCTATAAAGATGATTCTACCTCGTCAGATATTTATTCTAATCTCTGGAACACGGACTATATAGAATAGATCAAAAAAAGAAAGATTTGAACTATGATTCATACCTATTATTAAGATCTCGCAACCGGATTAAAAAAATGGAAATAGGTCTTTTATAAATCAAAAAATTTTTTCCTTCATACTTCTTTTAACCGAAATAAACCTCTTTCTCTAAATTTTGTTGAATTATTGCATTCATTAATAAAGAAGTGATGATCAAATGGTTTTTACTCAGAAAACCTTTGAGTTTAGCTTTGGCTTTCTTAAATCATCGTGGTTCTAGTATGAATCTGAGGTTTCAATTGATTCATAGGGTCTCAACAAGATAATTCCTATAAAAAAAAAGATAGGGAAGAGAAGATTCAAGAAGCCTGTCACGATTAACATAAAGAAAGATGGATGAGCCAACTTGAGATTTTATTTCTTGGCATTATCATCACAAAGAAGAGATTCCGGATTCTTATTACTTCGTATCTTTGGGTCAAATCGAGTCAAGCGACTAATCCACAAGAAGTTTTAAACTCTCTATTCCATATCCGTTGAAACTAGTATTTGTGTGTTTTGGCTTGAGCCGTACGAGATGAAATTCTCATATACGGCTCTCAGAGGGGGAGTCTTTCTTCGGTTACCTATCTCAATAAAGTATATGATTGGTTCGAGGAACGTCTCGAGATTCAAGCGATTGCAGATGATATAACTAGTAAATATGTTCCTCCTCATGTCAACATATTTTATTGTCTAGGGGGAATTACGCTTACTTGTTTTTTAGTACAAGTAGCTACGGGTTTTGCTATGACCTTTTACTATCGTCCAACTGTTACAGAGGCTTTTTCCTCTGTTCAATACATAATGACTGAGGTCAACTTTGGTTGGTTAATTCGATCAGTTCATCGATGGTCAGCAAGTATGATGGTTCTAATGATGATCTTGCACGTATTTCGTGTGTATCTTACAGGTGGGTTTAAAAAACCCCGCGAATTAACTTGGGTTACAGGGGTGATTCTGGCTGTATTGACCGCATCTTTTGGTGTAACAGGTTATTCCTTACCTCGGGACCAAATCGGTTATTGGGCAGTAAAAATTGTAACAGGCGTGCCTGAAGCTATTCCTATAATAGGATCGCCTTTGGTGGAATTATTACGTGGAAGTGCTAGTGTGGGCCAATCCACTTTAACTCGTTTTTATAGTTTACATACTTTTGTATTGCCTCTTCTTACTGCCATATTTATGTTAATGCACTTTTCAATGATACGTAAGCAAGGTATTTCGGGTCCTTTATAGAGAAGGCAGATCATAGATATTTGTAATTTCTCATATCGGGGAGGAACAAGAGTCTTTCATTGCTACAAATATGGATTATTAAAAAATAAGGCATGTTATTTGGATACTTCTATTCAACTCTGAAGTATTGTTTATTTGATACGAATCGAATAGTTGAAGTATATTTTCCTAAACTAAAAGAGGATGGATTATGGGAGTGTGTGACTTGAACTATTGATTGGTCCATGCAGATATATGATTTTATCCGCCACGTTGGAATTCAAAACCCAATGTGTCTCCGCATCCAACCATCACGTCAGCCCCTTTATGTAGCATAGGATAGGCCGGTTCGCTTGAGGAGAATATTTTCTATGATCATATCATACCCCCCGAATCATGTCATGCATGAAAAGGCTCCGTAAAATCCCTAGAATAAGTGATGTGGAATGATCCAATTTTCTATTTATTCCACTTTGTTTGATTTTTTTTTTTAGTAATTTTCTTATAATTAATTGATAGTAATCTTAGTAAGTTTTTTATAGTACATAGTATGTAGATGCATTCATTTCCTATGCATCGACCCTGATTTAGGATACTATCGGAGTTAAATAAGGGAAGGGATCTAAGGAAGAACAGGGGCTATACTTTATTAGTAACAAGTAAAAACTTTGTATGTTTGTATGTAACACAATCGAGATGTTGTGGGGATAAATACCAACCAAAAGACATGAGACAATCCAAAAAGCACTTGATCATGATCGAATTTGTAAGCCTACTTGGATATTGAGCATTTCCTTGTTGCCAGAACTGAATTCTTTGCAATGAATCGTTATAACTCGGGGAAAGGAAATTTGATAAATATTTTATTACATAGAGAGAGTCATTCTACATTAAATATGTAAATATGTATGAAATATAGATCTTCTATGGATCTATTTCTTTGATTCTTGCTCGAGCCGGATGATAAAAAATTATCATGTCCGGTTCCTTTGGGGGATGGATCCACACTAATTCACCTATCCAAATAACAAAGAAACCTGATTTGAATGATCCTGTATTAAGAGCTAAATTGGCTAAAGGGATGGGACATAATTATTATGGAGAACCTGCATGGCCCAATGATCTTTTATATATTTTTCCAGTAGTAATTCTAGGCACTATTGCATGTAATGTGGGCTTAGCAGTTCTAGAACCGTCAATGATCGGCGAACCGGCGGATCCGTTTGCAACTCCGTTGGAAATATTACCCGAATGGTACTTCTTTCCCGTATTTCAAATACTTCGCACAGTACCCAATAAGTTATTGGGTGTTCTTTTAATGGTTTCAGTACCAATAGGATTATTGACAGTACCCTTTTTGGAGAATGTCAATAAATTCCAAAATCCATTTCGTCGTCCAGTAGCTACAACAGTCTTTTTGATCGGTACCGCAGTAGCTCTTTGGTTAGGTATTGGAGCAACTTTACCTATTGATAAATCCCTAACTTTAGGTCTTTTTCAGATTGATTAAACCGTTAAATACCACGATATAGGTATCTAAGGAAGATATCCTTGCTGGATCTTCCTTAGATACATCAATCTTATTATGATCTATTCTGTAAATATATGGACCGTGCCGTAGATTAAAAATCTTCTTTTTTTTTTTTAGAAAAACTAAAAAATGAAAAAAGTCCAATGGATTTAAAGGATTTAAAATGAAAACTTTTATTTAGGTAAATTGATTGCGAAATGCTTATGTAGAGTAACCAATATCTGTTTTACATCTTCTATGCGAAAATATTCTATTTTCATAAGATCTTCTTGACTGTAACTCAAAAGGTCCAATAATGTATGTATATTGGACCTTTTGAGACAATTATAGGTCCTGGAAGACAATTCTGATTGGTCAATAAAAATACATGTCAATGGAATTCCTTTTTTGTTTTTCTTCATAGTAGTGAATCTGTCTTGAAAGGAAAAAATAGGTAGATTCCATCTGTTTTTATTTTCCTCGAGATTCATGTCCTCTTCCTCTGCATGTAGAAAAGGAATCAATAAATCAATCAAGTTACGAGAAGCTTCATAAAGTGCTTCTTTAGGAGTTAAACTTCCATTCGTCCATATTTCTAGAAAGAGTATCTCTTGTTTTTCATTCCCATTCCCATAAGAATGAATACTATGATTCGCATTTCGAACAGGCATAGATACAATATCTATAGGATAACTTCCATCGTGAGAGTCATTTGTGGATTTCATACGATATCCGCGATCTCTCTTGATTTGTAATTCAATACACAAATCAATTGGTTCTGTCAGGTTAGCTATATGCTGTGTCGTGTCAACTATTTCTACAGAAGGTGGTGAGATGATATCTTGAGCTGTTATGTATTTTGGACCCCTGACGCAAATGGATGCGTCCCTAATTCCATAGAGATTACTTCTCAATACAATCTCTTTCAAATTTATTAAAATCTCATGTACTGATTCTTCAATACCTGCTATCGTAGAATATTCATGCAGCACATTCTCAGATGTTGCACGTGTGATACATGTTCCTTCTATTTCTCCAAGTAAAGCCCTTCGCATGGCAATACCTATGGTATCGGCTTGACCTTTCATAAGCGGGGACAGAACGAAACGACCATAATAAAGACGCTTGCTGTCTACTCTTGATTCAACACATTTCCACTGTAGTGTTCGAGTGGATTCTGCTACTTCTTCTCGAACCATACTAGTATTTTTATTTTATTTATGATTATTGGATCAGATCATTTAATCATTTATTTCTCTTGGAATCTCTTGAATTCTTATTTCTACACACGTCTTTTTTTAGGGGGGCGGCATCCATTATGTGGCATGGGTGTTACATCACGTACGAAACTTAATAGTATCCCATTTCTACGAATGGCTCGTAATGCCGCATCTCTTCCGAGACCTGGACCCTTTATCATAACTTCTGCTCGTTGCATACCCTGATCAACTAATGTACGAATAGCATTAAATGCCGCGGCTTGAGCAGCATAGGGTGTTCCTTTTCTTGTGCCTCTGAATCCAGAAGTACCTGCGGAAGCCCAAGAAACCACCCGACCTCGTACGTCTGTAACAGTAACAATAGTATTGTTGAAACTCGCTTGAACATGAATAACTCCTTTTGGTATTCTACGTTCATTCTTATTTGAACCAATACGTGCATTCTTACGTAAATCAATTTTTGATATAGGTTTTGTCATATTTTATTAGATCATATTTCTTTTTACATGTAGGGTTTTTCTTTTAAAAAGTTATTGATTTAGAACTTGAGAAGGATTACCCCTGTCTCTGTTTATGTCTAGGATTGGAACAAATGACTCTAATTCTACCCCGCCTACGAATCAAGCGACATTTTTCACAAATCTTACGAACAGAAGCCCTTATTTTCATATTTATCATTCCTTACTTTTTTTTTACTTTGTTTCTTTTGGAAACAAAAAGAAGTTTATTGCATTTTTGAACTTCAAATTATATCCCTATTAAAAGGATGTTTAAAAGAATGATCTAATCGTTCGAATCTTTTTTGCGAAGTCTATAAATTATACGTCCCCTGGTTGAATCATAACGACTCATTTCGATTTTGACTCTATCTCCGGGTAGTATACGTATAAAACTGCGCCGGATTCTCCCCGAAATATAACCTAGAATTAGATCTTCATTATCTAACCGAACTCGGAACATACCGTTGGGAAGTGATTCAGTAATTAAACCCTCATGAATCAATTTTTGTTCTTTCATTCCAGGGAACCCCCTTTAAGTATCAACTAATAGAGGAAGAGTTCTATAATTCACTTCTACTCTCTATTTTACAAATAGTAAGTTCAAGAGAAAATTAGGGTATCCCAGGAGAATCACCATATATAACACAAAATTTCTCCTCCAATTTTTTCTAGTCGAGCTTCTCGATCTGTCATTATACCTCGAGAAGTAGAAAGAATTACAATTCCCATTCCGCCTAAAATCTTAGGAATTCGTTGATAATTGGAATAGATTCGTAGACCGGGTCGGCTTATACGCTTTAAAATTATTTTATTCCCTTTCCTAGTCTTTCTATGTCGTAAGGTTGAGACCAAGAAATTTTTTTGACTTTCTTGATGTTTTCGAACGTTTTCAATAAAACCTTCTCGTAAAAGTATTTTCACAATGTTTTTAGTGATATTAGTAGATACTATTTGAACTCTTACCTTTTGATCTATGTCAGCATTTCTTATAGAAGTTATTATATCGGCAATAATGTCCCTACCCATGACGAACTATAGTTATTGGTGCCCCCTCATTTTGATATAATCAACATGCTTTTTTTTTTGAAATGATTCAATTAGAATAAATTCTTATAAATTTCGAATATATGCATAATACACAATCTATTAATCAGATATATTGAATATATTTGAATATTATATCCTATTTTTATCTATAATACTTCGGGCGCTAATGAAACTATTTTAGCAAAATTCAACTGTCGCAATTCCCGAGCAATCGCACCAAAGATTCGAGTTCCTTTTGGATTTCCTTCTTGATCAATGATAACCGCTGCATTGTCATCATATCGTATTATCATGCCGTTGTCACGTTTGAGTTCTTTACACGTGCGTACAATAACGGCTCTAATTATTTCTGATCTTTCTAGAGGCATGTTGGGCACTGCTTCTTTGATTACAGCAACAATGACATCGCCAATATGAGCATATCGGTGATTACCAGTTCCTATGATTCGAATACACATCAATTCTTGAGCTCCACTATTATCCGCTACATTCAAAAGAGTCTGAGGTTGAATCATCTAATTTTTATTTTAATCTCTTATTTCAATGCAAGGGATAATGGAAAAAAGAAATATTGTCTGTCCAGAGATAAATAAATCTGTGGTTTTTTTTCATTCTCAATACTCCTTTACTTTTGTTTACCTATCCTAAAATAACAAATTGAGTTTGTATAGGCATTTTGCATGCAGCTATTTCCATAGCAGTTTTGGCTACAGTTTCTGATACTCCACTCATTTCATAAAGTATTCGGCCCGGTTTAACAACGGATACCCAATATTCGGGGGATCCCTTGCCCGAACCCATACGTGTTTCTGTAGGTCTTACAGTAACAGGTTTGTCGGGAAATACACGTACCCATATCTTTCCACCACGGCGCACATATCGTGTCATTGCTCTTCGCCCTGCTTCTATTTGTCTAGCTGTGATCCAAGCAGGTTCAAGTGCCTGAAGAGCATATCGACCAAAACAAATATGATTGCCTCGGCAAGATATTCCCTTCATTCTACCTCTATGTTGTTTACGAAATCTGGTTCTTTTGGGGTTATAGTTGATGGTTTTTTCTAAATTCCATCTCTACTGCAGAGCCGGACATGAGAATTTCTTCTCATCCAGCTCCTCGCGAATGAAATGATTCAATAATATTACATATAAACATGTATTTATGTATTTCATTCTATCAAAAGAAAGAATATACTAATCTTTTTTATAGGTAGCTGTATATATATATAACTTATATAACTAGTATAACTAGGCGTGTTTATATATATATATAATGCTTCTTTCTTTTATCAAAATTGCTAAAGTTTACCTCTATTGAATCACGCCAATGGTCATCCAATAAACAAAATTTTCCAATTAAGAATTAAATAAAAATTAAAGGGTTCGCGGGCGAATATTGACTCTTTCCTCCTTCATTTGTAGAGTCAATTCATGACCCTTCCCTTAAGAAGAAATCCATTTTTCTTGGTTTATTTCGCCATCCTACCCAATGAATATTTAGGATTTTTTCGTTTTAAAGAAATACTATGTAGTCACAGGTTCCATCGTTCCCATAGCTTCTCCATTAATGTTTAGGCCTGAACTCTGCAATGGAGCTCTCAACATTTGTATTTGTTTACGATTAAATCTTCTCAGTTTTTCTTAACCCGAAGCTCTATTAAATTATTCTCTATTTTCTATTCTTTAGATTATCTATTTTTCTATCTTAATCTTATTACATACATAATAGACTATCTTATTCATATTGATTAAATTCTTTAGATTATTATTTTATTTTCATTTATTTTATTATTATTATATATTTTTTTTCTATTTTTTTTTTATTTAATATATTGTAATTGTGTAATTGTATATTGATGTTGATGCTTTATAACACTGCCTTTTTTATGGGGTAATTTTTCATAAACCATACATATGGGAATCATATATCATTGAAATCTTTTTTCTCTCTTTCTATCATCCTTCCATTTTTCCACATCCCTTTTTTTCACAATTCATAATCAGATTTTTTTTATGAAAAGAATTTCAGTTGCTACAACTATATGATCGATTCAGTCATATAGTTACTGTTTCTTGGGATCTCGACAATACGAAGCAATAAGTTGGTTTTTAGTTTTGAGTTTATTTAGTTTTGATAGCTACTAAGTTTATAGTGGGATCAGCCTTTTTTTTATCTCTATTCTCAACTCTAAATAAAAAACTAACGAGTCACACACTGAGCATAGCAATAATACTAAAATATAAATTTAAATTAAAAGGTAAATCAAATTTTTATTAAACCTTATATAATTATAATGAGAATTGTTCATTTTTACTTGATAAAAAAAAAAAAATAAGAAAAGAGTTTCTAAAATTTTTCTATCGATGAGCAGAATGTCGAGATAAAGAAAGACCTTTATTCTTATTTTTTATTTTCTTATTCTTGGTTTACAAATATCCAAATTTTAATGCCTAAGACTCCATAGATAGTTCTAATTGTATGGGAACAGTGATCAATTTTAGCGCGAATTGTTTGTAAGGGAACCCTGCCTTCTCTAATCCATTCGACACGTGCAATCTCTTTTCCGTCGATACGCCCCGCAATTTGTATTTGAATTCCTTTTGTACCCGTTTGTTCAGTTAATTCAATAGCTTTTTTCATTGCCTTTCGAAATGAGACTCTATTTTTTAATTGTAAAGCTATATATTCTGCAAGAATATTAGGTTGTCCATAAGGCTTTTCAATTCTTGTGATAGCAATGTTGAGTCTCCGGTTTACAGAATGAAACTCTTTTTGTACATTCATCTGTAATTCTTCGATTCCCCGTGTTCGTCCTTCTATTAATAAATTGGGAAATCCAATATATATTATGACCTGAATCAAATCTATTCTTTTTTGAATTCCTATATGGGCAATTCCTTCGAAACCTGAAGATATTTTCTTATTTTTTTTTACATAGTCCTTAACACAATTCCGTATTCTTTCATCTTCTTGTAGACCCATGGAAAAATTCTTTGGTTTTGCGAACCAAAAAGAATGATGACTTTGAGTTGTTCCAAGTCTGAAACCGAGTGGATTTATTTTTTGTCCCATATTTTTCTATTATTTTTCCATCCCCCCTTTTTTTTCTAAATAGAAATCTAAATTTTAGATTTTTCTTTTAAAAAAATCTTTATATGACAAGTGGTTTTTTTTATCAGATAACTGCGTCCTCGAGCCCGGGGTCTTAACTTTTTCACAATAGCACCTCTATTGACTTCAGCTTTACTAATAAATAAATCAGCTTCATTCAAACCCATATTATGACTAGCATTTGCTGCTGCAGAATAAACTAATTTTAAAATTGGATAAGATGCCCAATAAGGCATCAGTTCCAATATCATGAGTGTTTCCTCATAAGAACGTCCGCGAATCTGATCAATTACTCTTCGTGCTTTGAAAACAGACATATTCATATGTTGAGCTAACACTTTTGCTTCTCTATCCGAATCCGAATTTTTGTTCTTTATCATAAAAGTTCTCCCCCGCCAATGAATGATAAGTGCCTAGGTGAAGTGAAGTATAGTATAAGAATAGTATAAGAATAGTATAAGATAAGTCAGAAAAGTCTAAGTCTTAGTATACTAGAAAAATAAATATACCTATACTCTGACTATAAGATAAAGACTCTTAAGTCTAAATACTATTAAGATAAGGCTTTTCGCATGAATACTTAGTAGAACGACTAACGACGAGATTTATTATCGTTTCTCGCGTGTCTCACGAAAGTGAGAGTAGGTGCGAATTCTCCCAATTTGTGACCGACCATACGATCTGTGATATAAATAGGTAAATGTTCCTTTCCATTATGAATAGCGATTGTATGGCCAATCATTGTGGGTATAATGGTAGATGCCCGAGACCAAGTCACTATGATTTCTTTCTCCTCCCTCCTGTTGAGTTTTTCAATTCTTCCCGATAAATGATTAGCTACAAAAGGATTTTTTTTTAGTGAACGTGTCACGGCTGATTACTCCTTTTTTTTTCCATTTTTTAAATTGGCATTCTATGTCCAATATCTCGATCTTAATCTGAAGTATAATGATGAATGGAAAAAAGAGAAAATCCTTTAGCTAGATAAGGGAAGGGGCGGATGTAGCCAAGTGGATCAAGGCAGTGGATTGTGAATCCACCATGCGCGGGTTCAATTCCCGTCGTTCGCCCATCACATTATTTCCCATTCGAAAAATTCGATTTTCAATGTTCCTATTTACGGCGACGAAGAATAAAACTATCACTATATTTGTTCCTTTTCCTACTTCTTCTTCCAAGCGCAGGATAACCCCAAGGGGTTGTGGGTTTTTTTCTACCAATTGGGGCTCTCCCTTCACCGCCCCCATGGGGATGGTCTACAGGGTTCATAACTACTCCTCTTACTACAGGACGCTTGCCTAGCCAACACTTAGATCCGGCTCTACCCAAACTTTTTTGGTTCACCCCAACATTACCCACTTGTCCGACTGTTGCTAAGCAGTTTTTGGATATCAAACGGACCTCCCCAGATGGTAATCTTAATGTGGCCGATTTACCCTCTTTTGCAATCAGTTTCGCTACAGCGCCTGCTGCTCTAGCTAATTGTCCACCCTTTCCAAGTGTGATTTCTATGTTATGTATGGCCGTGCCTAAGGGCATATCGGTTGAAGTAGATTCTTCTTTTTTATCAATCAAAACCCCTTCCCAAACTGTACAAGCTTCTTCCAAAGCATACGGCTTTCTAGATGTATATGATGATATCTAGACAGATGGATCTTCTATGAATCGTATGATGAAGTACCACATGAGTGGATATATAGGAATCCAAATCTGCCGAATCACTCATGTTATGATCTTCTACATCCTAGGTCTCCCCGTTCCGTCATCTGGCTTATGTTCTTCATGTAGCATTCAGACCGGATGACTCTATGAAATTACGTCGATACTTCCACATATTACGGGTAACGTAGGAGACATCTCTCTTTTTCTCCGGGGGGTCTTTCTAATTACCACTGCTTAGCTTTCAATTCGCCTCTGACCATCAAATGAAATGTGAATAACCCGTCCTCCTCTCTTTGAAACAAGGGGCGCTTCCGGTTCTGTGCGCGCTTCAAACAATCTTGTCTTCTCCATATTACCATATCTCTAGAGTCAATAATTTTCTATGAGAAACTACTGAACTCAATCACTTGCTGCCGTTACTCAACAGTTTTCTGTTGAGGTCTATCCCGTAGGGGTACTCCAATTGGATCAGTGATCGATTTCTAGGTTTCGTCGTAAACCTAATTGGTTACTTCCAATTACGTAAATCAATAGTTCAACCCGCACTCAAAGGTAGGGCATTTCCCATTGATATAGGAACTTCTGTACCAGAAACAATGGTATCTCCAATTATAGCCCCTCTGGGATGTAAAATATATCTCTTCTCACCATCCCCATAGTGTATGAGACAAATGTATGCATTTCGATTAGGGTCATATTCTATGGTTACGATTCTACCAGATATATCTTTTTCATTCCGTCGAAAGTCGATTTTACGGTATAGACGCTTATGACCTCCCCCTCTATGCCCTGCGGTAATGATCCCTCTGGCATTACGACCTTTACCACAACGATGCTGTCCATAGATCAAATTATTTCGTGTATTGGATTTCACTTGATGACTGTCTACGGCTCCATTGCGTGTGCTCGGGGTAGAAGTTTTGTATAAATGTATTGCCGTGTTATTAAGTCTTTTGCTTTAAGTTCTTTTCTCTATAAGAGGTGGAATAGAATAACCCGGTTGAAGCGTAATGATCATACGTCTGTAATGCATTGTATGTCCCATACTAGGTCCCATCCTTCTACCCTTTCCCGGGAGTCGATGACTATTCATAGCTATTACCTTGACACCAAAGAATAGTTCGACCCAATGCTTTATTTCTGTCCTAGTTGATCCTGATTCGACATTAGAAGTATATTGATTGTTCCCCAATAACCGAATACTCTTTTCTGTAAATACTGCATATTTGATTCCATCCATAAATACATTTTCTTCCCTATGAGTTCCAGTATCGATAAGAATTCTAGTTCTTACTGTTCATATGTTATGGTATGAATATACCATACCAATTCGCTATGTATGGATGATGAGATTACGTTGATACAGAGCCAATTCCAATAGACTTATTGAATGTTCCCATTGGCGTGCATCCAGCAGGAATTGAACCTACGAATTTGCCAATTATGAGTTGGGCGCTTTAACCATTCAGCCATGGATGCTTAACAGGGATCGTCGTACATCGTGAATAACCAAATTCCAATTGAAATGAAATCTTTAGGAGGAATCAATGAAACGACATCAATTCAAATCCTGGATATTCGAATTGAGAGAGATAGTGAGAGAGATCAAGAATTCTCACTATTTCTTAGATTCATGGATCAAATTCGATTCAGCGGGATCTTTCACTCACATTTTTTTCCACCAAGAACGTTTTATGAAACTCTTTGACCCCCGAAATTGGAGTATCCTACTTTCACGTGATTCACAGGGTGCAACAAGCAATCGATATTTAACGATCAAAGGTGTAGTACTGCTTGTAGTAGTGGTCCTTATATCTCGTATTAACAATCGAAAGATGGTCGAAAGAAAAAATCTCTATTTGATGGGGCTTCTTCCTATACCTATGAAATCCATTGGACCCAGAAAGGAGACATTGGAAGAATCTCTTTGGTCTTCCAATAAAAATAGGTTGATTGTTTCACTCCTGTATCTTCCAAAAAGGAAAAAGGTTTCTGAGAGTTGTTTCATGGATCCGCAAGAGAGTACTTGGGTTCTACCAATAAAGAAAAAGCGTATCATGCCTGAATCTAACCGGGGTTCGCGGTGGTGGAGGAACCGGATCGGAAAAAGGAGGGATTCTAGTTGTCAGA